CCCCCTTTTTCTTTTCGTATGATTTTGCTTACTATACCCGCTGCTGTAGCATTATAAACCGTATTGTTACTTTTTGTCCCGTCGGGATAAATCTGGCCCCTTCCCCTGTTACCACCTACGTATATTGGGTATTTTAAGAAGTGAACATCTTTATTAGTCGCGGGATCCGGGGAAAGAATAGGAAAAGTGATTTCACTATATTTCTTACCAGGAACAGGCCCTATCACAAGAATATTTTTTTTAGTGGGGCCGTAATTCTGAAAAGATAGATTGCCTATCTTTTCTTTCATCTCGGGAGAAATACGACTGGGGGGGGCTAATTCAAACCCTTCCGGTAAAATAAGAACGGCCCCTACATTCAACCCCCCCTTTTTACCATTAGCAAGAACTTGTTTCAGTTGCATATCATAAGGAATTCTAACAACTGCTTCAAACACAGTATCAGGAAGTACCGCTTGCGGAACCTCAATATCCACAGGTTTATTAGCTAAATGGCAATTGGCGCATACAATACGACCAGTGGCTTCTCGTGGATTTTCAAAACCCTGCTGCGCAAAAATGGGATATGCATTTGAAATGGAGGCCCGAGTTATTATATATATCATGAGTGATACGGAAATGAATCGAGTAATCTCTTCCTTTATCGAAGAAAAAGTATTTCTAATTTGCATGGTCCAATCGTTGATCCCGAAAATTTCTACAATAAAATTGGGTAGGTCGCTAGTATAGTTCCCTATCCACGATTTTGCTATTTACTGAAATAATTTTACTGGAATATAGGAGGAATCCTCTGAATGGGTAGAAAGAGTAAGGTAAGTACGACCTGGAATGCTTTGCTTAGGTACAAAGTAAGAAACATTCTAATTGACTCGTTTTTCAGTCATTCATTGAATGATAAATCACTACAAGTGACGGAGATACACGATTTAAATAAAGGAAAATCCAATATTTGAAAATTGTATCTAGAATGACTGGAAAAGTGGAAACAAGACCAGATATAATTTGATCATTATGAAAAAATCCAAAATCGTTATAGACATAGCCAATCATTAGTTCCCAACCGTGGGGCGAATGGAATCCGATACATAAATCAGTTACTAAAAGAATGGAAAAGGCTTTTATTGTGTCGCTTAAATTATATAGGAATTCTTGAACCCAAGAATTAAGAAAAACGAGTTCTTCATTACCCAGAATAGAATAAGCACTTAGAATAACGAAACAGATTAGATTTGTCGAGAAGTGCAAAATTGTATGGATATGATCCTCATCGTGTATCTTGATCAATTGGATTGTTTCTTTGTGGAGCCCCATACGAAACTTTTGTAGATGTCTTTCCGGGAATTCCTTTACCATTTCATCCAAGAGAAATAGCTCCTCTAATTCTATGAATTTTTCTAGAATACTCTTTTCTTGAATATCGTTCAAAAAAGTTTCGGATTTCCTAGTATTCCACCAATTAGTAACCCAAGATTCTAGACTTTTATTAAACGAGAGAGTGATCCACCGGGGCAAAAAGACTACAAATACTATAAATGAAAGATATCGAAGGGGAATAGATGCGCTCTTTTTTGTCATTTTTTCATCTGTGAATTGTCACCTCATTCGTTGACTCTATGCGATCTAATATTTCTATCAAGCATAAGTTGTATCGCGCCTATTAATTATTAATTTATTAATCGAGCCCCCATTTTTTTAGTTGTGATTCAGAGGTTAGTCCTTGAATCTAGTGTAGAAAAAATACAGAAATAGAAGAAGAATCTACTTCGAATTCGAATTCAAATAAAGAAATAATAAAAAAATAGATTGTTTCCAGATATCTTAATTGATCAAATATTCGAAGTAATTACTCCCCTTTGATGAATGCCCGAAAGATTCAAATAAAGATTCAATAATGAATCTTTTTCGGATTTCGAAATGAAAGAACTTCCTGTTTATTAAAAAAGAAAATATCAAATATTTCAAAAAAAAAAATTGACAGACAAAAACAAAAAAGGTTTCGTTTTATATTATGGCCGCCACGTACACGTTTGCCTTGCTTTGGCCCCACGAGGCGTTCTGAAGAAACTTTAATTAAGTAAGTTATGCTTATAGAAAAAAAAAGATTCTTAGGGGTTTTCCTCTTGCTGAGAAAGCATTTATTTTGGAGTTTCTTTTTTCAAAATACTTCAATTGGTACACGCAAGAAATAGGCCAATTCCGCAGCCTTTTGCTCAATTTCCCGTGGAGTCAAATTCTCATCAGTACGAGTCAAGGGAACGTCTCCCAGGCCTCTGATTTCCATATAAAGGACACGACGAGCATAAATACCCTCTTTTACTTCTATTCTGATGGACTGAATATCTTTCATAAGAAATCGTAAAAAGATGCGGCGATTTTTTCCAGGAAATCCCCAACGAAAAATGCACACTATTCCTTCTTTTCTATCAAATCGATCATAACCGCTACCTACATTCCATGTAATTGTGCACCACAAATAGGAACTAATAAAGAGACCCGCGATCCCATAGAAAGACATTACGATCCCTTGTGGGAAAAAAAGGATTTGTTGAGACGGAAAGAAGGATATCAAATTCTTATCAAGATAACTAGAAATTCCAACCAATAAGAATCCTAATGAACCTAAAAAAAGGATAAACGCCCAGCAGAAATTACTTGTTTTGCGAGATCCCGCTATAAATTCTATCCATATATATTCTGATCGCCAACTCATACATAGTAGATCCAGTTGCATTTTATGGAATAACAAAAAAAAATTTCACTTTACTTTTTTTTCCGAAGTAACTCTCATCAACTAGTACTATTCTGATGTGAACTTTTAGTAGTAATTAATCGAATTAGTTAGATATAAGATATAATAAAATAAAAGCATCCCCTTCATATGATTCCCTATCAATAGCTACATACATATGGATAGATTTACTTTAATTTCAGACATGAGTTCGGATCCCAGCCTATTTTTTTTTTTTTTTATTGCTAGAATTCGTCTGTCCATATATCATGTTTACGCATGTATAAGATCTTTTTCATTTATGTTCGGAGAAAGCCGCCTGTTATTCTTATACAATATTCTACTAAATGGATATCCTTGTTCGCTAAGTCTTGAAAAAAAAACTAGATGAGATTTGACCACATCAGATTTAAAAAATCTTTTTTTTTTGAACATGAAGAGATAAAGAGGCCATTGCAATTGCCGGAAATACTAGGCCCACTAAAGGCACAAAAAAGGAGGGTAAGTTGTTGAGAATTGTCATAGAATGGGGTACCTCAATTTAATATTTGTACCTGTTATTGTTATAAGGATATCTTATAATAATTATAATTCATATTATAATTCGTATATTAGTATACTAAGTATATCGAAGTGAGTATATATAATAAGTGCAAGCAATGTCGAACTAAATAAACGGACTTATTCATCTTTCTACATGAAATAGATGTATGTATGATAATCCACTTTCTTTATTATTCTTACTTCTTTTATTTTTATTCTTATATTGTTCTTATCTTCTTCTTCTAATTTCTTTTTTAATAAAAAAAGAGTCTCTTAAAAATTTTTAAATCCCCGAAAGATTCGTTAGAATCCGACCCAAGAGCAGGAATTCTTATAAAAAGGGGACTTCTTGGGAGATATAGAAAGATGCAAGATTCTATATTTTCTATATTTGAAATATATACATATAGAAGAGGCGAACAGAACACGAAATTCGTTTTATTTGCCTTGCCTCCTAATTCGAAGGAAGAATTCGCTGTTTATGTTGTTGTTTTTTTACCGATATTACTAATCAGCAATATCGGTAAAAAAACAACGATTATCCGCATGATTCTTTCTACAATTAAATCTTATGTCACCAAATAAAAAAATAAAAATTCATTTTTTCGGTTTTTTATTTTGATTCTGATAAACTAACTAACTAGTTGTTCGCCACAAAAAAAAAAGTGGAACTCAAGACTCTACTTGATTGAATTTTTATTGAAAGGAAAAAAGGCGTGGAGCTGAAATAGCTCACTCAGAACACCCTTTAAAGGGTTACGTGGTACGATTGGATCGAATAAGCCCTTATGGAATAAATATTCAGCCGCTTGTGAACCTTCAGGTACTGTCTTATTCAATGTTTGTTCAATTACTCTTTTACCCGCAAATGCAATATAGGCATTAGGTTCGGCAATAATGATATCCCCCAACATACCAAAACTAGCTGTTACTCCACCAGTAGTAGGAGATGTAAGAATTGATACATAAAATAACTTTTTATTTGATTGATAATCATATAAAGCAGAAGATATTTTAGCCATTTGCATCAAGCTCAAACTTCCTTCTTGCATGCGTGCCCCTCCGGAAGCACACACTAGAATAAGAGGTAAAAGTTTATTGGTAGCATACTCGATCAAACGGGTGATTTTCTCGCCTACTACGGATCCCATACTACCCCCCATAAACTGAAAATCCATAACCCCAATTGCGACGGGAATCCCGTTTAGTTGACCTGTACCTGTTTGAACAGCCTCTGTTAATCCTGTTTTTTTTTGATAAGAATCAATACGATCTTTATAAGGTTCCTCTTCTGAATGAAATTCAATGGGATCCAGAGAAACCATGCCGTCATCCATCGGATCCCAAGTACCTGGATCAACCGAAAGCTCGATTCTATCTGAACTACTTATTTTCAAATAATATCCGCATTGTTCACAAATATTCATTTTTGACTTCAAAAATTTCTTATAATTTAATCCATAACAATTTTCACATTGAACCCACAAATGCCTGTATTTTTGAGTTACATCAAGATTATTCGAACTTTTTCTTATAGTTAAATCACTACCATTCGTACTAGTTTTTATATTGGAACTTTTGCTTTCACTACTATTTCTACTTTCACCACAAATGTAATTAGAAATGTAACTGTCACTGTAATTGTTACTACTACTTAAAATGTGACTATCAATACAGATTTGAGACTGAAGATAAGAGTCAACGAAATTATTAATGTGATTATTCCAAC